GCCCATTAATACAACACCGACATTATTTGATTCCAAATTCAGAGCAATGCCTACCGTACCCTCTTCAAATTCTACTAATTCACCCGCCATTACTTCATCAAGACCATGAATACGAGCAATGCCATCGCCTACTTGCAGTACGGTACCGGTATTTACAATCTTTACTTCTCTATTATATTGCTCAATACGTTCACGAATAATATTACTAATTTCGTCGGCTCGAATGGTTACCATGAGTATTTCTTAGAGTATTTCTTAATTCGTTTTTGAAAAAAAAAATAATACCTAGAGTAGAAGGACTAATCAGTTATTTCTTTCATCGCCCCCAAGATGCCAATATTGGCACTGATGGTACGTAAATGTAACTCGTTGTTCAAACAACTACTCAGAGTTCCTAGAGCCCCTTGTAAGGCTTGTTGGAAAACCTGTTGTCGGACTTGATTAATCGCCCTTTGTTGTTCAAAATGAATAGTTTCGTTTTTGTAATTTTCTAGTTGTTCCAAAGTCTTAGAAGTTGAATTAATAAAATTCCACTTTTCTCGCTCTATCTCAGAGTATCCATTTACCCGAAACTGATCTGCTTCCATTTCCACTTTTCGTAAGCGCGCCCGGGCTTTTTCCAGCTGTTCAATGGCCCCTTCACGGAGTTCTTCTGAATTTCGAATAGTATTCAAAATCCTCTGTTTTCGATTATCTAATAAATCACTTAATGAAAGTAGATTCTCTTTCCATTCATTTAAAAACTTCCATGATCCCTTCCCGAACCAAACATGAATCTTTCGATTCATTTGGCTCTCACGCTCAATTACTTATGGTAAATTCCCATATCTTTTTTTGAATGTAATGAGCCTATCCTCTATTCTCTCTTCATATTCCAAAATAAAATAAAAATATCGAAACTAATCACTCATCCAAAACCAAAATAGTCGGAGGACTCTTCTGACCAAACAAAAATATGTAATTGTCAGCAAAGTTGTTTCTTTTTTTTTTCAAATCCAAAAAGTTTTTCTTTCTTTATACACAATACATAGGTCGTCGATTCAGCATTGGATAAAAAGGGAATGAAATCCCCATTTTTCTAATTTTATAATAGGTGGTTCAAAAAATTTTATCCATATGAGTGTTCTATATTGATAAACTATTCATTTTGAAAGCATCTCTATATTACTATTAATATAGTGGTAGAAAGAGTACCATGCTGCGTCTGGACTTCAAGCGATTTAGCTTTAACCATGTTTAATGGTCCCACATTATTGGTTGATAGAGAATCAAAGTAGATTTACCAACGAATCACGAAATGCTATGGTTCTTACATATGATTTATTAATTTATTCAGAAGTCATTCGTGAGATCATGCACCTTTCTTTCCTAGTTATAACGGAAAAAGTACAGCTGGTTGGATCCAGCCTATTCTTGAAATAAACAACTCGCACACACTCCCTTTCCAAAAAAGATCAATACCCCAAGCACTACACTTAGATTTATTAGATTTGTTGCTAAAATATCGGTATTAAACCCGAAACTCCCGGCGGACGGCCAGTGGCCCAAAGAAACGAAAGAATCGGTTACATTTTTCATATGATCTCCTCTTATAGATAGACTAAAAAAAAAAAAGAACAGAGTTCTTTTTGTATAACTTTGCCCCCGTTCTTTTTTTATATAGAAATTTTCCTATTTTTTAATCGAGTCAAAAAAGATTCGATTAAAAAATGGCGAATTACCCCTTTGTTGCAATCCTTCCTAAAAAGGGGGTCCTTGGACTGCGCTACGAACGGGAAGGATGAAAGCGAGTCGGTATGCTAATTCCTCATCTGCAAATCAGCCCTTCCCGTGGGTTATTTTCTCAACGAATAAGAAATTGTAGGAATGAAATCTTGATATAATTCGAAAAAGCAAATGACAAGTCCAAGGCAATAAAATAAGAAAAATTTTTATTTTTCATATTTCTAAGATTAAACAAAAGGATTCGCAAATAAAAGTGCTAATGCTACAACCAGGCCATAAATTGTTAAAGCTTCCATAAAAGCTAGACTAAGCAATAAAGTACCTCGTATTTTTCCCTCCGCCTCGGGCTGTCTCGCGATACCTTCTACAGCTTGGCCCGCAGCAGTACCTTGACCAACTCCAGGTCCAATAGAAGCAAGCCCTACAGCCAATCCAGCAGCAATAACGGAAGCGGCAGAAATCAGTGGATTCATGATAAGTTCCTCATACCAAAAAAAATAAATGGTTAATGATACAATCAGCCGATGAATTCTAACTTAATTATTCCATCGCTACGATTCATCCAGTCGAAGTCAAATAGTTACTTCGATATCTCTTTTTTAGTTCCTATCGACATAGTATTTCTTTGTGAATCCATACAACTTTACTTTCGTTCGTCCATTTCTTTGTTCCGAACCATTCTTTGAATTCTTCGATCTTTTTCTTGATTTCATCCGTTTATTCATTCAACTCACAGTCACAGATGAGACGGAAGGACTTCTATTGGAATCCCCAT